ACGTCCGATTTTGAGGGGGGGTAGATCCTATCCCAATTTTTATTTTGCTAGGCCCATAGATAAAAAACCCACTTTTTTACGATTACGGGGTTTATTGGAATATGAAATCCAACCCTGGAAATACAGGATCCCCATTTTTTTTACTACCCGGAGCTTCGATACATTTCGAAATCGAGAGATGTCTACCGGGGGAGGTTCTATCAGACAACAATTAGCCAATCTAGATTTACGAAGTATTATAGATTATTCATTGGTAGAATGGAAAGAATTGGAGGAAGAAGAACCCACGGGGAACGAATGGGAAGATCGAAAAGTTGGAAGAAGAAAAGATTTTTTGCTTAGACGCATGGAATTGGCTAAGCATTTTATTCGAACAAATATAGAACCAAAATGGATGGTTTTGTGTCTATTACCAGTTCTTCCTCCTGAGTTGAGACCAATCTATCATATAGATGAGGATAAACTAGTGACCTCGGATATTAATGAAATCTATAGAAGAATTATCTATCGGAATAATACTCTTACAGATCTATTAACAACAAGTATAGCTACGCCAGAAGAATTAATAATATCTCAGGAAAAATTGCTACAAGAAGCCGTGGATGCACTTCTTGATAATGGAATCTGCGGACAACCAATGAGGGACGATCATAATAGAGTTTACAAGTCGCTTTCAGATGTAATTGAAGGCAAAGAAGGAAGAGTTCGCGAGACTCTGCTTGGTAAACGGGTCGATTATTCAGGGCGGTCTGTGATTGTCGTGGGCCCTTCACTTTCCTTACATAGATGTGGATTGCCTCGCGAAATAGCAATAGAACTTTTCCAGGCATTTGTAATTCGTGACCTAATTAGAAAACATCTTGCTTCGAACATAGGAGTTGCTAAGAGTCAAATTCGAAAAAAAAAACCGATTGTATGGGAAATACTTCAGGAAATTCTGGATGACCATCCTGTATTGCTGAATAGAGCGCCTACTCTGCATAGATTAGGCATACAGGCATTTCTCCCTGTTTTAGTGGAGGGGCGTGCTATTTGTTTACATCCATTAGTTTGTAAGGGCTTTAATGCAGACTTTGACGGGGATCAAATGGCTGTTCATGTGCCTTTATCTTTGGAGGCTCAAGCAGAGGCACGTTTACTTATGTTTTCTCATATGAATCTTTTGTCTCCAACTATTGGAGATCCCATTTCTGCACCAACGCAAGATATGCTTAGTGGACTCTATGTCTTAACGAGTGGTAATCGTCGGGGTATTTGTGTAAATAGGTATAATCCATGTAATCGTAGAAACTATCAAAATGAAAATAATAACTATAAGTATACAAAAAAAAAAGAACCCTTTTTTTGTAATGCCTATGATGCAATTGGCGCTTATCGGCAAAAACGAATCAATTTAGGTAGTGCTTTGTGGCTGCGATGGCGACTAGATCAACGCGTTATTGCTGCAAGAGAAGCTCCCATCGAAATTCACTATGAATCTTTGGGTACCTATTATGAGATTTATGGACACTATCTAATAGTAAGAAGTATAAAAAGGGAAATTTTATATATATATATTCGAACCACTCTTGGTCATATTTCTCTTTATCGAGAAATAGAAGAAGCCATACAGGGGTTTTGGCAGGGCTGTTGTAATTCTATGCTACCCGCGGGAATTCGAGTCTCGCCGGGTTAACTAGGACCATAATTGCGGAATTTATACGTGAATCAAGATCTAGAAAAGGAAGTTTTCCAATCACTGACTCAAACCCATTGTCAAATTCTACTCAGCGCAATATGGAGGTACTGATGGCAGAACGGCCCACTCAGGTCTTTCACAATAAAGTGATAGACGGAACTGCCATGAAACGACTTATTAGTCGATTTATTGATCACTATGGAATAGGATATACATCACATATCCTGGATCAAGTAAAGACTCTGGGTTTCCGACAAGCTACCGCCGCATCCATTTCATTAGGAATTGATGATCTTTTAACAATACCTTCTAAAAGATGGCTAGTTCAAGACGCTGAACAACAAAGTTTTATTTTGGAAAAACACCATCATTATGGGAATGTACACGCGGTAGAAAAATTACGTCAATCGATCGAGATATGGTATGCCACAAGTGAATATTTGCGACAAGAAATGAATCCAAATTTTCGGATGACCGATCCTTTTAATCCAGTTCATATAATGTCTTTTTCGGGAGCCAGAGGAAATGCATCTCAGGTACATCAATTAGTAGGTATGAGAGGATTAATGTCGGATCCCCAAGGGCAAATGATTGATTTACCCATTCAAAGCAATTTACGCGAAGGGCTCTCTTTAACAGAATATATTATTTCTTGCTACGGAGCCCGTAAAGGAGTTGTGGATACCGCTATCCGAACATCAGATGCAGGATATCTCACGCGCAGACTTGTTGAAGTAGTTCAACACATTGTTGTACGTCGAACAGATTGTGGCACCGTTCGAGGTATTTCTGTAAGTCCTCGAAATGGAATGATGGCGGACAGGATTTTTATCCAAACATTAATTGGGCGTGTATTAGCAGATGATATATATATAGGTTCACGATGCATTGCTACTAGAAATCAAGATATTGGAATTGGACTTGTCAATAGATTCATCACTTTTAGAGCACAACCAATCTCTATTCGAACCCCCTTTACTTGTAGGAGTACATCTTGGATTTGTCAATTATGTTATGGCCGGAGTCCAGCTCATGACGACCTGGTCGAATTGGGAGAAGCTGTAGGTATTATTGCAGGTCAATCTATTGGAGAACCGGGCACTCAATTAACATTAAGAACTTTTCATACCGGCGGAGTATTCACAGGGGGTACTGCAGAACATGTGCGAGCCCCTTCTAATGGAAAAATAAAATTCAATGAGGATTTAGTTCATCCGACACGTACACGTCATGGACATCCTGCTTTTATATGTTCTAGAGACTTGTATGTAACTATCGAGAGTGAAGATATTATACACAATGTGTGTATTCCGCCCAAAAGTTTTCTTTTAGTTCAAAACGATCAATATGTAGAATCAGAACAAGTCATTGCTGAGATTCGCGCGAGAACATCCACTTTGAATTTGAAAGAGAAGGTTCGAAAACATATTTATTCTGACTCAGAGGGCGAAATGCACTGGAATACCGATGTGTACCATGCACCTGAATTTACATATGGTAATATTCATCTCTTACCAAAAACAAGTCATTTATGGATATTATTAGGGGAGCCCTGGAGATCCAGTCTAGGACCCTGTTCGATCCACAAGGATCAAGATCAAATGAACGCTTATTCTCTTTCTGTTAAGCGAAGATATATTTCTAACCCCTCAGTAACTAATAATCAAGCGAGACACAAATTTTTTAGTTCGTATTTTTCTGGTAAAAATCAAAAGGGAGATAGGATTCCCGATTATTCAGAACTTAATCGAATGACATGTACTGGTCGTTGTAATCCGGCCATTCTCGAGGGGAATTCTGATTTATTGGCGAAGAGGCGAAGAAATAGAGTCATCATCCCACTCGAATCGCTTCAAGAAGGCGAGAACCAACTAATACCTTCTTCAGGTATCTCAATTGAAATCCCCAGAAATGGTATTCTGCGTAGAAATAGTATTCTTGCTTATTTCGATGATCCTCGATATATAAGAAAGAGCTCGGGACTTACTAAATATGAAACTAGAGAACTTAATTCAATCGTCAACGAAGAGGATTTGATTGAGTATCGAGGAGTCAAGGTATTTTGGCCAAAATACCAAAAGGAAGTAAATCCATTTTTTTTTATTCCCGTGGAAGTTCACATTTTGGCCGAATCTTCGTCCATAATGGTACGGCACAATAGTATTATTGGGGTAGATACGCAAATCACTTTAAATAGAAGAAGTCGGGTAGGCGGATTGGTTCGAGTCAAGAAAAAAGCAGAAAAAATCAAACTGATAATATTTTCCGGAGATATCCATTTTCCTGGAAAGACAAATAAGACATTCCGATTGATACCACCAGGAGGGGGAAAACAAAATTACAAAAAATTGAAAAATTGGCTCTATATCCAACGAATGAAACTTTCCAGGTATGAAAAAAAATATTTTGTTTTGGTTCAACCTGTAGTCCCATATAAAAAAACGGATGGTATAAATTTAGGAAGACTTTTCCCGCCGGATCTCTTGCAGGAAAGTGATAATCTACAACTTCGAGTTGTCAATTATATCCTTTATTACGACCCAATTCTTGAAATTTGGGACACAAGTATTCAATTAGTTCGGACTTGTTTAGTGTTGAATTGGGACCAAGACAAAAAGATCGAAAAGGCGTGTGCTTCCTTTGTTGAAATAAGGACAAATGGTTTGATTAGAGATTTTCTAAGAATCGACTTAGCGAAGTCACCTATTTCGTATACCGGAAAAAGGAACGATCTGTCGGGTGCAGGATTGATCTCTGAGAATGGATCAGATCGCGCTAATGTCAATCCGTTTTCTTCCATTCATTCCTATTCCAAGGCAAGCATTCAAGAATCCGTTAATGCAAATCAAGGGACTATTCATATGTTGTTGAATCGAAATAAGGAATCTCAATCTTTGAGAATTTTGTCATCATCCAATTGTTCTCGAATAGGTCCATTCAACGATGTAAAATCTCCCAATGTAATAAAAGAATCAATCAAAAAGGACCCCCTAATTACAATTAGTAATTCGTTGGGCCCCTTAGGAACAGGCTTTCCAATTTCTAATTTGGATTTATTTTCCCATTTAATAACCCATAATCAGATCTTACTAACTAACTATTTGCAACTTGACAATTTAAAACAGAGTTTTCAAATACTTAAATATTATTTACTGGATGAAAAAGGTAAAATTTATAATCCCTATTCATGCAGTAACATTATTTTGAATCCATTCAATTTGAATTGGTATTTTATCCATTACAATTATTGTGAAGAGACATCTACAATTGTTAGTCTTGGGCAGTTTCTTTGTGAAAATGTATGTATAGCCAAAAAAGGACC